TGCTAAAGTTGAAACGAAAGAAAAAAAAAAGACGATTTCCAATTTATTCTTCGGTAAATGGGTTGTGAAATGTTTTTTCTAGTTCTAGATTGTCCAATATCTGTTTTATATCTTCTATACGAAAATATTCCATTTTCATAAGGTCTTCTTGACTCTTATTCAAAAGGTCAAATAATGTATGTATATTGTACCTTTTGAGGTAATTATAGGTCCTGGGAGGCAATTCTAATTGGTCAATAAAAATGGATTTCAATGCTATTTCTTTTTTCGTTTTACTTGGCTTAGCCAATCTATCATGAAAAGTAAAAAAGGGTAAAGTAACCTTGTACTGATTATTCTCTAAATGTAAGTTTTCTTCCTCCGCATGTAGAAAAGGAATAAATAAATCAATTAAATTCCGGGAGGCTTCATGAAGTGCTTCTTTAGGAGTTAAACTTCCGTTTGTCCATATTTCGAGAAAAAGTATCTCTTGTTTTTCATTTCCATTCCCATAAGAATGAATACTATGATTCGCATTTCGAACAGGCATGAATACAGCATCTATAGGATAACTTCCATCTTGAAAATTTTTTGGTGTTTTTATATGATATCCTCGATTCCTCTCGATTTGTAATCCAATACACAAATTAATGGGTTCCGTTAGACTAGCTATATACTGTGTGTTATCAACGATTTCCACAGAAGTTGGTAAGATGATGTCTTGAGCAGTTACACATCCAGGACCCTTGACACAAATAGACGCGTTGCGAGTTCCATACAGATTACTTCTCAATACAATTTCTTTCAAATTCATTAAAATTTCATGTACTGATTCTTGAATACCTACTATGGTAGAATATTCATGTGGTATTTTTTCAAATTTTGCACGGGTGATACATGTTCCTTCTATTTCCCCAAGCAAAGCTCTTCGCATGGCAATGCCTATTGTATCGGCTTGCCCTTTCATAAGTGGAGATAGAATAAAGCGTCCATAATAAAGACGCTTACTGTCTGCTCTTGATTCAACACACTTCCACTGTAGTGTCCGAGTAGATACTCTTACTTTCTCTCGAACCATAATAATATTATTTGATCAGATCGTTGAATCGTTTATTTCTCTTGAAATCTCTTTCACTTTGATTTCTACACACGTCTTTTTTTAGGAGGTCTACAGCCATTATGTGGCATAGGGGTTACATCACGTACGAAACTTAATAGTATACCACTTCTACGAATAGCTCGTAATGCTGCATCTCTTCCGAGACCAGGACCTTTTATCATGACTTCTGCTCGTTGCATACCTTGATCTACTACTGTCCGAATAGCATTTCCTGCTGCGGTTTGAGCAGCAAATGGCGTCCCCCTTCTTGTACCATTGAATCCACAAGTACCAGCGGAGGACCAAGAAATTACCCGACCCCGTACATCTGTAACAGTCACAATGGTATTGTTGAAACTTGCTTGAACATGAATAACTCCCTTTGGTATTCTACGTGTACTTTTACGTGAACCACTACGGACATTTCTACGTGAACCAGTTCTTGGTATCGATTTTGCCATACTTTATCATCTCATAAATAGAAATTCGAGATATATGGATATATCCATTTCATGTCAAAACAGATCCTATTTTTTTTTTCATTGGGTCCTTTACGTTAGAGATCCCATTTTCAAAAGATTATCCTTGTCTTTGTTTATGTCTCGTATTAGAACAAATTACTATAATTCGTCCCCTCCTACGGATCAGTCGGCATTTTTCACAAATTTTACGAACGGAGGCCCTTATTTTCATAGTTGTCGTTCCTTAACTTAATTCTGACTCTATTTATTGGAAGAAAATAAGTTTCTTGAAATGTTGAACCTCAAATTGTATCCTCATTCAGGGAATGCTGAAGTTGAAAAAAACAACCTAATCATTCGAATCCTTGTTGTGGGGCATCTATAAATTAGACACCCTCTGGTTGAATCATAATGAGTAGAAGTGATTCATTAATTAAACCTTCATGAATCCATTTTTTTGTTCTTTCATTCTAGGTAAAAGTCCTAGAAGTATCATCTAATGTAGTAGGAATGATATCAATTAAGCCACCCTTTTTTCTTTTGACAAATAGGAAATTCCGGATCCAATTCGTATATCAGAAAGATTACCATATATAACACAAAATTTCTCCGCCGATTCCTTCTAGTCGAGCCTCTCGGTCTGTCATTATACCTCGAGAAGTAGAAAGAATTACAATCCCCATCCCGCCTAAAATTCTAGGAATTCGTTGATAGTTCGAATAGATTCGTAGGCCAGGCCTACTGATACGTTTTAAATTTAAAATAGTTCTATGGGGTCCTTTCCTATTCCTTCTATGTCGTAGGGTTAAGACCAAAAAATATTTGTTGTTTTCCTGATGCTTCCTCACGTTTTTGATAAAACCCTCTCTTAAAAGGATTTTAACAATGTTTTCCGTGATGTTAGTGGATGCTATTTGAATCGTCCCCTTTCTATTCATGTCAGCATTTCGTATAGAGGTTATTATGTCAGTAATAGTGTCCCTACCCATGATAAACTAAAATTGGGGTTGCCTGCCATTTTTGATATAATCAACATGCTATTTTTTATTTATTAAATCAACATGCTATTTTTTATTTATTAAATAAAGGGATATGCGTCAGATACAACCTAATCTACTAATTAATCTATTTCATCCAAATACTATGTATAATATAACTCTATTACGTATGATCTCATCTTATAATACCTCAGGTGCTAATGAAACTATTTTAGTGAAATTTAACTGTCTCAATTCTCGGGCAATCGCACCAAAAACTCGAGTTCCTTTTGGATTTCCTTCTTGATCAATCACAACTGCAGCATTATCATCATATCGTATTATCATACCGTTGTCACGTTTAAGTTCTTTACAAGTACGTACAATTACAGCTCTTATCACTTCTGATCTTTCGAGAGGTGTGTTTGGTAATGCTTCCTTGATCACAGCAACAATAATGTCACCGATATGAGCATATCGGCGATTACTAGTTCCTATGATTCTAATACACATTAATTCTCGGGCCCCGCTGTTATCCGCTACATTCAAATGGCTTTGAGGTTGAATCATATCATTTTTAAATCTGGTCTTTCAATAGTAATGCAAAGGTTGAAGTAAAAAAAAAAGAAATATTGTTTGTCAAAAAGAAACCTGCAATTGTTTTTTTATCCCCAAGACTTCTTTCCTTTGGTTCTACGTCCCTATCCCGAAGTAATAAATTGAGTTCGTATAGGCATTTTGGACGCCGCTATTGAAATAGCCTTTCTGGCTATATTTTCTGCGACTCCGCCCATTTCATAAAGTATTCTACCTGGTTTAACGACAGCTACCCAATATTCGGGAGATCCTTTACCCGAACCCATACGTGTTTCCGTGGGTCTTACCGTAACGGGTTTGTCTGGAAATATACGTACCCATATTTTTCCACCTCGGCGCACATTTCTTGTCATTGCTCGTCGCCCTGCTTCTATTTGTCTAGATGTGATCCAAGCGGGTTCAAGTGCCTGAAGAGCATATTTACCGAAACAAATACGATTACCTCGATAAGATATTCCTTTCATTCTTCCTCTGTGTTGTTTACGAAATCTGGTTCTTTTGGGGTTATAGTTGATGGTTCTTTCTCAATTCCATCTCTATTACAGAACCGGACATGAGAGTTTCTTCTCATCCGGCTCCTCGCGAATGAAACGATTCGAATTTTTTCATTTTATGAAAATATACTGAATCAGAGATTCTTTGAAATTTCATCTAATCTATTAGAAATTTCTATAGATTGTTTGGATATCGATTTAAATATGTATTTTTTTTCTAGATAATTATTTCTATTTCTAGATAATGAGATAATGTCGTTTTTTATAACGAATTTTTATTTTGTTTTGCCTTTGATCATATTATTATATTGGATCAAACAAGATTGAGTAATCTTGGATCAAACAAGATTGAGTAATCTAATAAAAACCTTCGCGGGCGAATATTTACTCTTTCAATATCTATTTTAGTTGTAGGGTTAGCTCATGAATTCTCGGAATAAATGAATTGGTCCCTGGTTCGTTCCGCCATCCCCCCTAATGAATTATTAGGATTCATTTTTCAATAGAATCTTACGTATTCATAGGTTCCATCGTTCCCATCGCTTCGCAATTAATGGTTAGGTTTGAATTCTACAATGGAGCCCCTCATGAAATTTGTTCTTGAGTCAATCTTCTCAGTCTTTATTGGCTCGAGGCTCTTGATTTTTTTCTATGAATAGATTCATATAGTTATGGATGAATCAGTATTGATGCTTTATTACACTGCCTTTTATGAGATGACTCATAAACCTTACACATATGGGAATCCTATATCATTGATATTCTTTTTCTTTCTTTCTCTCAATCTTCCCTTTATCTGCATACTTTTTTTATATCATAATCAGATTGATTTTTTTTTGTGCAAGAAAAATTTCAGTTGCTACAACGATATGACCAATATATCATATCTTGACTGCTTTTTTGTATCCAGATAATGTGAAACGATGAGTTGGTGTATCCAGATAATGTGAAACGATGAGTTGGTTATTAGTTCACAGTAGGGATCTGTCCATTTTTTTGGAATTCTATCCTATAAAAAAAAACCACCGAGTCACACACTAAGCATAGCAATTATATGAAATCATCAATCAAATTTTTATTCAACCCTATAGAATTGCTTATTTTTTTGATTTAAGAGAAAAAGAAAAAGTTTTTTTCTATTTTTTTTTATCCATGGATATAGTGTAAAGAGTAAAGACAAGGAAAGTATTCTTATTCTCCAAATATCCAAATTTTGATGCCTAATATTCCATAGACCGTTCGGACTCCATAGGAACAATAATCAATTTTAGCTCGGATGGTTTGTAGAGGAACCCTACCTTCTCTGATCCATTCGACACGTGCAATTTCTTTTCCGTCGATGCGACCTGCAATTTGTACTTGAATTCCTTTTGTATCTGCCTGTTCGGTTAAT